ACATTAGATCCAAAACAAGGGTTCTTTCTTGTTCTTGACCGAACTACAAGATGGAACTTCTTGATATGGAAAAACAGAATATGGAATAGAACCTAAAAGGATAAGGGAAGTTGCTTTTCTTCGAATCGAGTTGGACTCGAAATAAAAAATGAAAATAAAGGTTTTTCGATAAACCCCCGGATCCTTTTTTTCTTCTGATTTGAGATATTATGGACAATTACTCAACCTATTACTGAATCCAATGGTTTAAGGTAAGTATAAAATTCAAAAATGGAAACTTAGGTAAGTGTTTTATCAACATATGTATCAAAAGAAGATATCTAATTTAGCTCTTTCATGCTTACTATAACGAGTTATTTCGGTTTTCTATTGGCTGCTTCAACTATAACCCCAGCTCTATTGATTGGTTTGAACAAGATACGACTTATTTGAAATGAATTGAATGAACAAATTCATAAAAATCTCTCCTTCAGGTATTCTACGGTCCTTTCCCGTGTCAATTGTGAATTCTTGGTCATATTGGTAACTCTTGGTCATTGAGATTCATGGATTTTTCAGATTAATATTTAGGGATAGATCTTACCTTTCTTTTTATCTCCTCAAACAAATCGAAATGATTGAAGTTCTTCTATTTGGAATCGTCTTAGGTCTAATTCCTATTACTTTAGCAGGATTATTTGTAACTGCATATTTACAATACAGACGCGGTGATCAGTTGGACCTTTGATTGAATAACATTTTTTTTTTGATTGACCTCCTCCTTGCAGGAGGTCAAATTCAAGTTGCAATTCAACTGTGTTTTGTTAAGTTTTTTTTTTTATTGTGATTCGAAATAACATAAACGGAATCACGCTCTGTAGGATTTGAACCTACGACATCGGGTTTTGGAGACCCGCGTTCTACCGAACTGAACTAAGAGCGCTTTTTTATGACAGGAGATACGATTGTAAAGAAAAGGATTTTCTCATTTTTGTACCCCCAATGCGTCTTGTATACATTGGTATGCAAAAATGAAAGATTATGTCCAATTTTATTTAATTGATCTCACTCAGATCCCAGTCAATTAATCCCTCGTTACCACCCATAGGAAAAGTAATAGGTAGGGATGACAGGATTTGAACCCGTGACATTTTGTACCCAAAACAAACGCGCTACCAAGCTGCGCTACATCCCTTTTACAAAATTTTTGTACAGTGTCATTGTACAAAATCCATGTCTTGTTTTCCACATCGTTATTTTTTCCTCGATCCATATACAATTTTCTTGTCATTTCTTCTTTTTGGTTTCATATAATAAAAGAATTATATACATCTGAAACCTAACGTATAAAAAAGATGACTATTTTGCTTAGGAAGAAGAGGGTCTCTTTTTCTTTTTTAGGGACAGGGGTAGGAAAATCTTATCTACTGTTCATTGTACATATCCATTTTTGTTAGGAATTCCGTACAAAAAAATACAAATGATCTTGAACTACAGCATCTGACCATATATGTATTACAATAAATAAGGAGGATTTTCAATGCGAGATATAAAAACATATCTTTCCACAGCGCCTGTGCTAACTACTCTATGGTTTGGGTCTTTAGCGGGTCTATTGATAGAAATTAATCGTTTATTCCCGGATGCTTTGTCATTCCCTTTTTTCTAGATTATTAGTTATTAATATTATATTAATATTATTAATATAATATTAATATAATATGCGAAAAAAATGAAGAAAATTTGAGATACAATTCTACGTGACGTGACTAAAACTTAAACTTAGTCCCCCTTTTTTTCAGTTCTTTAGGATAGGAAGGAAAGAGAAAGAAAAAGTATATTGAACCTCAGCAAAAATCCGGTGGATCTAAGATCCCATTTTGGAGAACAGAAATAGAAAGGGGGGTTCAGTCTAAGGTAAAAAAAAGCTCCACGAAATCATAGCATAAAAAAAAGATACTTAAATGAAATACTGGGATTAGGATAGGAATAATTGATAGTTAGAAAAAAATTGTATTACTTACATTATTACTATATATATAATAATATTCTATTAATATTAATTAGAATTACAACAAAATATTTAGAAATGGAATTTCTAATTAGTAACTTCTATTGATATTGATTTTTTTTTTTCTTTTTTGTTCTTTTCGTCTTCTTAGGTTCGGGTCGAAAACAGAAGAGTTAAGTTGATCAAACAAAAATACAAAGGGGGTTCATGGCTAAGGGTAAAGATATCCGAGTTAGAGTTATTTTGGAATGTACCAGTTGTGTCCAAAATGGTGTCAATAAGGAATCGCCAGGCATTTCTAGATATATTACTCAAAAGAATCGGCACAATACACCCAGTCGATTAGACTTGAGAAAATTTTGTCGATATTGTCACAAGCATAGGATTCATGGGGAAATAAAGAAATAAATCGAACGTGTGTTTGATCTTTCAAGGGGGCAGGAAAAGGAAGAACTTAACATATCTTAACATAAACATATATATATATAATATACAAATAAAAATATAGAATATACAAAAAAACCTATTTCGGTCGGATCTGAAATGAATAAAGAAAATAAAGAAATAGAATTTTAGAGATAAGGAATAAACCATGGATAAATCCAAGCAACCTTTTCGTAAATCCAAGCGATCTTTTCGTAGGCGTTTTCCCCCAATTGAATCGGGGGATCGAATTGATTATAGAAACATGAGTTTAATTAGTCGATTTATTAGTGAACAAGGAAAAATATTATCTAGACGGGTGAATAGATTGACCTTGAAACAACAACGATTAATTACTATTGCTATAAAACAAGCTCGTATTTTATCTTTGTTACCTTTTCTTAATAATGAAAAACAGTTTGAGAGAGCCGAGTCAATCCCTAGAACTACCGGTCCTAGAACCAGAAACAAATAGATATACTCTTCCATTGATTCAAAACTTCAATCGGAATTCAAGCTCAGATTGATGTTTTGTTCGAAAAGCCTCAAATCCAGATTTGATTGTTGTGTTATAAGAAACAACAAATAGGGAAAGAATAAATCTTTTTTTTTTTTTGAAAGATGTTCGTTCATTTCTACTACTTATCTTATCTGAATTTTTTTTATTCTATCTTCCCGGAGTCCATTCTCCGGGGAATGCAATTCGGTTTCAATCATTCCTATATATGACTTTAGAATGTCTTTTATTTCATAATTTTATTGGAAATCATGTAAAGACAATTTTGATTTGATATAGCTATTTGCGCAAGTATTTTACGATTAAGAAGTAATTGCTTCTTGTACAGATTGTGTATTAATCTACTATAACTATAGAATACCCCTTTCTCACGAGCCGCTGCATTTATCCGAGCGATCCACAAACGGCGAAAGTCCCTCTTTTGCCTGCCCCTATCTCGATGAGAGGAAACCAAAGCTCTCATTTTCTGTTGAGTAATGGTTCGAGTAAGTCTTGAATGCGCCCCTATAAAGGTTGATGCAAATAAACGAATTTTTGTTCGACGTCTCCGAGCTATATATCCTCGTCTAACTCTGGTCATTGAATCAAATTACACTTTAATGAATGAATAACTAATTGATTTCTCTTCTTTCAGTCATCCTTTTATCCCCCGGTTGATTAATAACAAAACGGATTATTCCGATATATAAAATATAAATTCCAATGGCTTTTGCTACTATGACCTTCCCAACCACTATTTTGAATCCTTCCAGGTAAAATACCTAGAAATAAGAAATTCTAACGATATTAAATAAAAGCAAAAAATAGTGGGTTCCATCGTTTCTATGGTTATTTCATAAACGGTGAGGTCCTCTCTATACACCGGAGCCTCTTCTTTCATTTAATCAAATGTTATTGTAAACTTGTATAGTTCACTCTCTTTGGCTCTACCAATCAATTATACAGTAATAGATCTTTTCACAAAAAAGGCTATCCATACAGTGACGGCATTTAATTATGAAAGTTGGCTAGGTAGCTGACCTTGTTAGTCCGTTCTTTCAAGAAAGGGAGCATAACCTTTTTGCTTCTTGTAGTACTATACTATTTCCTCCGCTTAATGGATAACTATTTGCTACCAATGGGGAATTGCTTTTCATCTCAAATTGAGGTGATTGGATTTGCACCAATGGAAACCATAAATTTCATACACAAAAAATATAGGTATATGATAGATCCTCATCCTCATTTTTAGATAGTAAAAATGGCTTTTTCCACTCTATCTATTCTATCTATCCTATTGGTGATTGGCACTGGAAAAATGGTTTCGTTTGTTCGAACTCATGATCTAAACGAGTCGCACATACACCCTAGTACATGTTCCCCGACGCTGAGGACATCCTCGAAGTGCGGGGGATTTCGTGATTTTTCTTATTGGCTGTCTTGTGTTTCTAATAAGTTGTTTAATTGTCGGCATATCATACATATATATAATAAAATAGGTTGGTTTAGATCGATCTTAACCTGATGATTGATGATTATGAATTATTTCTATTCAATATCAAATCACGAAAAATTCGAATTCTGATTTGAAACGGAATCATGTATTTACACGAAATCTCCAGTATTTTCATTTTCGACCGCTACAAGATCAACAATACCATGAGCTTGGGCTTCTGTTGCTGACATAAAAACATCCCTTTCCATGTCTTCGGATATAACCCATAAAGGGTTGCCCGTTCTTTGTACATAAACCTTTGTGAGGGTTTCGCGAAGTTTCAGTAGTTCTTCCGCTTCCAGGATAAATTCCCCCGCTTGTGCCTCATAAAAAGAACTAGCAGGTTGGTGAATCATGACCCTGATAATATTGATATAACCTCATGCATGAGCGGTTCTTCTATCTTGCAGGATTGGGCTAAAGTAAGGGATAAAAAAACAAGAAGAAAAAAAAAAACAAATAGAATGGAACAGCCGTACAGGCATCTTTTGTGCATTGCATACGGCTCTGCAATGGCATTTCTTCCTCCCTTCTCTTCAATTTCTATTCTATCGAAGAAAAAAATAGAATCCATCCGATCCAGATCGTTGAATGATCCATTTACCACCCTTCCTTTCGTATTGTAGGAGTCAAAAAATACTATGATGGTTCTGTTGCTTTCTATATTTATCTCGTCTGTGATTTAGCAATCCCAAAGTTTCTTTTTTTTTTTCATTTTCGTACTCTTTCTTTCGTAACGTAACTATCATAAAGATAAAGAGACTTCTGGTGTGGAAGAAAAACGGTTTGTGACGCTGAAATGTACTCCTGACACATAAGATCAAATCGGAATAACCTTTGTTTCATACTACTATCTCGATACAAAATCTCATGTTAGGAAAAACAATACTAGTTTGTTCATATCGAACTCGAAGTGCCATGCTATTATTACCTATTTTTCATATTATTCACATTCGATATGGCGAAGGCATAGTCTTCTTCTTTTTTTTTTTCAAATAAAAACTCATTGGCGCCAAGCGTGAGGGAATGCTAGACGTTTGGTAATTTCTCCTCCGACCAGAATGAAAGATCCCATTGAAGCGGCTAATCCCATGCAAATTGTATGCACATCGGGCGAAACAAATTGCATAGTATCATAAATGGCTATTCCTGGTATTACCCATCCGCCGGGAGAGTTTATAAACAAATAAAGATCCCTAGTATCATCTTCTATACTGAGATATACCATGAGACCAACAAGTTGATTTGAGATCTCACTATCAACTTCTTGGCCTAAAAAAAGTAATCTTTCTCGATAAAGTCGGTTGATTAGGACAAAATTGTATCCCCTTTGAACCGTACGCGCATCTTTGGATGCATACGGTTCAAAAAAATTGTGAAAAAAGAATCAATGTGTCGATTCCAATCCTATCTTTTTTTTTGTAACAGATTTCCGTTTTTCTAATGAAAATAAAGGGGTTTTTCTTCTATTTTTCAAAAAAAAACATAAGTTTTGGCTCCCTTCCATATCCCTAAAAAAAAAAAAGAATTTACTGAACTTCATTTTTTGTATTAACCTTTCATTGATGTATTGTTTCGTCGAGATTCAAATCACGATGTCATTTTCTTGTTCCTGAATGGGTCCTTTCAATTCTTTTAGGTTCATGTTCTACTCCGGGGAAAGATCTATCCGAATTCTATTTGCACATATAGGACAAATAATCTCAGTACCATTTCTTTTTGCTACGACTTTTAAAATTCGTTTTATGCCTCTCCCAAACTATTCGATGTATTCATCATATTGGTTGGCATGTCAGTTTGAGATCACTCCTATAATTGAATTAAATATTACGAATCGTCTATGCTACAAGCGGTAATTGTACATATATTACTATTACCAATTTGTTTGGTATTTTCTGAACGGAGCCTGGATATTTGATTTTTTTAGTCCAAGTCAACCATAAATTCTTCTAATTGATAATATTGATCCTCAATAGAAATTGATCCAATTTCACTTCACGCTCCGAATGATTGAAGAACCAATCAATACAATATTTCTTGGGCGAAACAGAGGATATCTCGATCGGGGGAGAAAACGGGTAAATCCCATATGACCCAATATGTCTGACAAGTCGCACTATACGTCAACCCAAACTGCATCTTCCTCTCCAGGACTCCGAAAAGGTACTTTTGGAACACCAATGGGCATTAAATTAAAGAAAAAAATTAAGTACTATACTTCACTTTAATACGGAAACGTAAGAATGAGTTTATTGTCTTCATCATTTTTTTCTGTTTATTCTACTAGTTTATACATAAATGGGAAGGTTTTTAGAGAAAGAGAGAATGAATAAATACAAATTTTAATGAAGGGATCAATCGTTCTAATAATAAACAAGTATCCATCCATTCGTTCCCACAAAATGGGACCGATGCTCCCATTGCGTATTGGTACTTATCGGGTATAGAATAGATCTGCTTCTCTTTGTTCTTACGAACAGAATTCTTCCGTTATTTTAAACGGAATAGAATAAATAGTAACCTTTTCTCATACAGAATCCGCTCAAAAGTACATAGTATATTCCAATGCGATAAAGTTACATAGTGTCTATTTTTCTTTGATAAAGGGGTATTTCCATGGGTTTGCCTTGGTATCGTGTTCATACTGTCGTATTGAATGATCCCGGTCGATTGCTTTCTGTCCATATAATGCATACGGCTCTAGTTTCTGGTTGGGCCGGTTCTATGGCTCTATACGAATTAGCGGTTTTTGATCCCTCTGACCCCGTTCTTGATCCAATGTGGAGACAAGGTATGTTCGTTCTACCCTTCATGACTCGTTTAGGAATAACCAATTCGTGGGGTGGTTGGAGTATTTCAGGAGGAACTGTAACGAATTCAGGTATTTGGAGTTATGAAGGCGTAGCAGGTGCACATATTGTGTTTTCTGGCTTGTGCTTTTTGGCGGCCATATGGCATTGGGTGTATTGGGACCTAGAAATATTCTGTGATGAACGTACGGGAAAACCCTCTTTGGATTTGCCCAAGATCTTTGGAATTCATTTATTTCTCTCAGGGGTGGCTTGCTTTGGCTTTGGCGCATTTCATGTAACAGGTTTATATGGTCCTGGAATATGGGTGTCCGATCCTTATGGACTAACTGGAAAAGTACAATCTGTAAGCCCAGCGTGGGGCGCGGAAGGTTTTGATCCTTTTATTCCGGGAGGAATCGCTTCTCATCATATTGCAGCGGGTACACTGGGCATATTAGCGGGCCTATTCCATCTTAGTGTCCGTCCGCCTCAACGTCTATACAAAGGATTACGTATGGGCAATATTGAAACTGTACTTTCTAGTAGTATCGCTGCTGTTTTTTTTGCAGCTTTTGTTGTTGCTGGAACTATGTGGTATGGTTCAGCAACTACCCCAATCGAGTTATTTGGTCCCACTCGTTATCAGTGGGATCAGGGATACTTCCAGCAAGAAATATATCGAAGAGTTGGTGCCGGACTAGCCGAAAATCTGAGTTTATCGGAAGCTTGGTCTAAAATTCCCGAAAAATTAGCTTTTTATGATTACATTGGTAATAATCCGGCAAAAGGGGGATTATTCAGAGCGGGTTCAATGGACAGTGGGGATGGAATAGCTGTTGGATGGTTAGGCCACCCCGTCTTTAGAGATAAAGAAGGGCGCGAGCTTTTTGTACGTCGTATGCCTACTTTTTTTGAAACATTCCCGGTAGTTTTGGTAGATGGAGACGGAATTGTGAGGGCAGATGTTCCTTTTCGAAGGGCAGAATCAAAGTATAGTGTTGAACAAGTAGGTGTAACTGTTGAGTTCTATGGTGGCGAACTCAATGGAGTCAGTTATAGTGATCCTGCTACTGTAAAAAAATATGCTAGACGTGCACAATTAGGTGAAATTTTTGAATTAGACCGGGCTACTTTGAAATCCGATGGTGTTTTTCGTAGTAGTCCAAGGGGTTGGTTCACTTTTGGGCATGCTTCGTTTGCTTTGCTCTTCTTTTTCGGACACATTTGGCATGGCGCTAGAACCTTGTTCAGAGATGTTTTTGCTGGTATTGATCCAGATTTGGATGCTCAAGTGGAATTTGGAGCATTCCAAAAACTTGGAGACCCAACTACAAGGAGACAAGCAGTTTGATACAAGATTGCTCTGGTATCTTTCGCTTCTATTTTTTTTTTTTTTTATTTGAATAGGGTACTCGAGAAATATTGACTTGAATCACCTTCTTTTCTTTGATTCTTTCCCTTTTTTATATGATATGGTAAACGACCTCACTCAAACGAATAGGTGTGAAAGCTATAATTGTAAACCACGATCGAATCTATGGAAGCATTGGTTTATACCTTCCTTTTAGTCTCGACTTTAGGGATAATTTTTTTCGCTATCTTTTTTCGAGAACCACCTAAGGTTCCGACTAAAAAATAAAATGATTTTTCATTATATCAACTGAAGTAATGAGCCTCCCATATCGGGCGGCTCATTACTTCAACTAGTCTAGTCCCCGTGTTCTTCGAATGGATCTCTTAATTGTTGAGAGGGTTGCCCAAAAGCGGTATATAAGGCGTACCCCGTAAAGCTTACAAGTAAACCAGATATGAAGATGGCGACTAGGGTTGCTGTTTCCATTTTTAGATAATTTCAAGATCACAACGGATCTACGATAAGATAGTTTATTTACAACTACAACGGAATGGTATACAAAGTCAACAGATCTCAACCAATGATTAAATAGGATTTATGGCTACACAAACCGTTGAGGGTAGTTCTAGATCTAGGCCAAGACAAACTACCGTAGGGAATTTATTGAAACCATTGAATTCGGAATATGGTAAAGTAGCTCCGGGCTGGGGGACTACACCACTTATGGGAGTCGCAATGGCTCTATTTGCGATATTCCTATCTATTATTTTGGAAATTTATAATTCTTCCGTTTTACTGGATGGAATTTCAATGAGTTAGGTTCATAAGAACTATGAAGCCTTAGTTTTTCAATAAAAAAAAATGACTTAAAACTCGGATTTATAGACCGTTCTGGTAGTTCGACTGTGGAATTTCTTTGTTTCGGTATTTCCGGAATATGAGTGTGTGACTTGTTATAATTGATCCTATTGATAATACAGAGAATGGTCCTGTCATCTCTATCAAGATGATTCTACCCCGTCGGGTATTTATTTGAATATCTGGAACACGGAATAGATAGAATAGATCAAGAAAAGAAATATTTGAACTATGATTCATACCTATTATTTAGACCTCGCAACCGGACTCAAAAAAACAATTTCAGATAGGTATTTCCTATCCTAAATCAAACGATTTTTCTTTCTTTAGACTCATTATCTACTCATTGAATAAGTGATGATCAAATGGTTTTTACTCAGAAAACCTTTGAATTTACCTTGGGACTAAATCATCGTGGTTCTAGTATGAATCTGAGGTTTTAATCGATTACATAGGGTCTCAACAAGAGAATTCCTATCAATAGTAAAACAAGAGTCGATCCGCATTACGCACAAAAAAAAACAAATTAAATAACAAACAAAAATAGGAAAGAGAAAATTCAAGAGGCCTGTAACGATCAACATAAAGAAAG